GGGTTCAAATTCATATCCGAGCGTTGGTGCACTTCCCATCCGTTCCCGGGCATGGATATCGCCCTTGTACCGATTTCTCCGCAGAGGCTACACTCGCCTTATCGGCTTGCTCTGCACAGGCTACATCTCGTTCCGGCTTGCGGAGCAAGGCGTAGCTCGCCAGTATAGGCTTAAACGCTCCGCACAGGCGGTACCGTAGAAATCAACAAAGGTTTTCCTCTTTGCGCCTAGGATAGTACCAGAAAGGGTCTTTCACGCTCGACTTGCACCCTCCGGTTTTAGCTATTTTTGCTTTCTGACCAAATCTGCTTGGCTTGTTTTACTGCTTGTGTTTGACTGCTTGGCTTGTTTTAGTGCTTGATCGATCGCTTGCTTTCAAAAATCCGAAAGAGGAAATTGACTCCGAAATGGCTCCCCACCCGTCTGCCCTCGGAGCTCGCGCCGCTTGCTTCATTTCCTCGCTAGCGTGCTTTATTTATCAAATCCACGGACCGGCCCTGTACGCCGTTCGGGCGGAAGCCCTCTCCTCTGTAAGGTAAGCTCGAAAGTTTTTTTATAAATCCTGCCTCGCTGCTTGTGTCGCTTGAATGCCCGCTAAGCCCAATCCAACCATGGAAGGTGAAGCTCGGCTTTGACAGTCGCCTCCGTCAGCTCGATCAAGGCAATGCTCTCTATCAGCTGCTATGCGGGTTTTTCGATCAAGGCCAGGCCAGGGCAGCTCGATCCAGCAAATCAATCAGGTCAGCTCGATCAAGGCTATGTATGCTATGCTGTTTTTTCGATCAAGGCTATGCTTTGCTTTCTATCAGCTCGATCAAGGCTATGGTATAATGGAACTTATGCTCGCTAAAGGAAATGCTATCTATCAGCCGCTATGCGGGTTTTTCTATCAAGGTTTCTATCTATCAGCTCGATCGGTTTGACGCTCAAGGAAATGCTATCGATAATAACTCGCTCTGGGCCATGCACGCCTATCAGCTAGATCAAGGAAGGACATGCTATCGTATCAGTTCGCTCAAGGAAAAAGGCTATCGGAATCTCAGGCCATGCACTCTATCAGCTTACTTAGCTCGATACTTCGCTACGCGGCTATGATGCACTCGAAAAAAGAAGATATGATCAAAAAAGAAAGCTTTTCAAAAAAACAGATGCTTTCAAGCAAGCAAAGCAAATAGAGCATTGACTCGCTACTTCGAGTACGCTCGTCAAGTAGCTTATCAAGTAGCTCGGTAAGGAGAAAGACAGCTGGCTAACTAAGGAGAAGGAGTATATCAAGTGGCTTATCAAGTAGCTTAGAAAAAGTAGCTTAGAAAAGTAGGCTTAGGAAAGAAAAGTGGCTTTTTCAAAGGCAAAGGAAAAGGAGCTCTTAGGCAAAGTATAGGCTTATCAAAGAAAGTGGCTTAGCGGAAGCTTCTTTTTCAAGTAGCTTATCCAGTGGCTAAAGAGCTTATCAAGTGGAAAAGGAAAAGTCGCTTAGAAAGTGACTTAGGCAAATGGCTTATCAAGCAAGTAGCTAAGGAGAAGGAGCTTATCAAGTCAAGTGGCTAAGGAAGCTTATCAAATAGCTTAGCTAGTGGCTAAGTAGCTTATACTTATAAATAAAGTCAAGTAGAGCTTATCAAGTTGCTTGAAAGTGGCCTAGATGCCTTAGCTCGCTAAAGGCTATGGTATAATGGAACTTTAGCTACAGACAGGAACAAGAATAGGTTTGACTAAAGCAAAGACAGGCAAGCAATCCTTCCGTCAAGCGGTCGGTTGGTTGATATCTCAGTTATTGATAGCAAAGGTCCACGCCTAATATGAAAGGGACGCGCCTAACATGTTGAGGTCAGGTTCCTTCAGGTTGGTAAAGGAGATCTCTTTTCTCCTCAAATGGATATCTTTTACCTGTAGCTTTCTCTTGTTTGAAAGAGTTCTGAGTCAAGTTTGATTTAGTTCCTTTAGTCAAGGCCCGTTGAGGCGAGTGAGCGTTTGCTGTTGTTTTTGAAGGCTAAGGCCTCGCCGCCATAATTGCCTCATATTACGTCAATGAATAGGCGACTCCTACCAGATGAGCATGGGAGGGATAATAAGTCCAGTTTCCCAAAATAGAATCCCCTTAACTTAATAGGCTGACTCCAACTGTGCTAAGTGCGCCCTTCGCAAAGAACAGCACTTCTTCCTGAAGGCAATTTCCCTTTAATAAAACCTCCATTTATGCTCATTAGATGTACGATGGTATTACAGACATACTTCACTTTATATTCTCTGTAGTCACTTCTACCCTTCCCCAAGGTCATTGAAAGCGCCCCTTACTTCCCCCGCCTTGGCGCAGCTCCGATCCCCCCTATACCTGTTCTCCGATCGGAGAATCGGTTGTTGAACTCCTTGATAGTGGAGTCAGGGCCAGAGACTGAAGTTGAATGTAGTTCCGTCATCTCCTGCGTCCCCTCACGTCCCTAAATCCACCTCTTCTCCTGCGTCTCCTTCGTTCGCTCCTTAACCTTCGTCTCCTTGTTCACTCAGTTACTCTCATTCAGTAGGCTTGACTTTACGTTGCCCCGCTTGCTTGGCCTCCGTTTGCGTAGTCTCTCAAGGAGCGCTCTACTGAATCTATAGTCGATACAGAACACGATGAATCTCTGCTCCTCTCCTCGCTTTAGTTAAGCTTCCTTCTATCCTGAACATTCGGCTAAAGAAAGTGGCTTAGCTCCTTCACCTTCGGATCCTGCAGCAGGGTTCAGTTCAACTCGATCGACTGATGAAACTAGCTCAGATGCTTACTCTCCCTCTAGCCAGCCTGACGGAACTACACACTTGATATCTGTCGCTCCTGCGCGATATGGCTTTTTCTCCTTTTTTTTGATCCACGGTTCACGAAGAGGGAAATGAACTCCCCTCTTCATTAGGTATGGCCGAACTCCTTGCTTTACTTATCTTATCTTTCTCCACGATAGAAACTAAACAATAGATCTGGGGCTACTGAGATCTAGTTCCGTTCCGTCAAGTGTAGCACTACTGCTTTTCAGCCTACTTATGGATCTCCTTCACGTTAGACTGCTTGAAGTTGCTTCTCTCCTGAACCTTAGGCTAAAGTTGCTTCCTTCGCGTATACACCTTCGGCTAAAGAAAGTTCCGTCACGTCACCTTATCGCTTCCGAGGGTTAGGATCAAGGGCTGCTCTGGTTGAGCCAGCTTATCGCTATTGAGCGCTCTACTTATTGATAGTTTAGTACCGTCAGGTGGAGTCTCCCTTCTCCCTTTGGTTTCGCCAGCTCTCCCTTCTCATCACTCAGGGCCTACTACTGATATCAAGTGTGTAGTTCCTTCTGTTCCTTCCCTCTGATGCCACGGGACTAATTGTTTCATTCCCGCCTATAAGCTCATCTGATCCTCTCTCTCTTGAATCTCCGTCGTCCCTATAACTCCACTTAGTGACCTCCTCTCTTGCAGATCCTGTAGTCCCTCTATCGTGCCTTGGACACCTATAAAGTGTAGTGCGCCACTAGCTAACTACTACGCAAACTACGGCTTTGAAGCCTACTGATTGATCTCCTTCACGTTCGGTAAAGTGGCTTCCTTATCAGACCTATACTTCTTTCTCTCCGGCGATGGAACCGCTCCTGAACCTTAGGCTAAGTCAAGTTGCTTTGTCGCTCCTGAATAAACTAGGTAAAGTTGCTTCTCTCCTGAACCTCGTAAACTCGGTCATCAAGTGGCTTCCTTAGCTCCTTCGAGAGGAGAAGAGAGTCACTTTAGCCGAATGTTCAGGAGAGAAGCAACAACCTCCTCTTAAGATCTCGACTGTACCCCATTCGGGAAGGGCTTGATTCCTCGATCAGCTTGACTCGACGATCAAAGACTTGACCATGATAGAGAACGGCGTCAACTAAGAGTTTCAGGGAAGACCGGGCACTTATCCAAATTAGGAAAGTCAAGCGCTACATGAATCCGGGTTGGCGGAAGAGATGCTTGCGTCTGCTCAGCCTGATTAGTGGGAATCTAAGATTGCAATCCTCAGCAACAACCTATTCTCAGTCATTCCATAGGTTCCCAGAATCAAACTACCCCCGATCTCAACAGACATCTAATCATACGGATAAAAACCTCTTTGACTTCAGCATTCGTTGCCATTCGTGCAGCTCAACGTTCTTCGAATGATCTGATTTATTTCTCTTTCTTTTCTCCCAAATCAACAAAAAAGGAAATCTACTACAAAGGTACCCAGGGGCGGTGACAACGCACCTTTCCTTTAGAATTCCTCCTTCCTTTCGACTGCCCCCCTCTCGTTTAAGGCTTTGGACTGAGTCCTAGCTTGACCCTTTTCGACGAATCTTTCCACTTTGGGACTCCTCTTTCACCCTTGGTCTAGTTCATCCGATCTTTGTAACAAGAGGCAAATTAGGTAGGGCTCGAACAGCACATAAAAGAACTTCTTTTGTCAGAAAAAGAAGCTGTAAAAGATGTGCTGCTACTAGGAGGAGGAACCTACTCTTTCCTTTAGGCCAGCCCACTAGCAACCGATTCTGGTACTTTTTCTTTATGTAAAAAGATAGGTTGGTGTATGATAGGTGGTACTATACCATAAAAGAAAGAGGAACAACACATTCTCTTACACATACACAATCAGTTGTGGACTCAGAAAGGCTGCTCGGAACTTCTCTTGACCTAAACGCCCTCGGGGATAAAGCTCTTATTGGACTGCTATAAATACGGCAGATTTAGGGAAAGACATTCCTTCTTCTTGGGCAACAGAATCAGTAAGACAATCGGGCTTACCGAGGTTGACTCAATATCGGGATAGCCTTTATAAATATAAGGGGGCTAGGAAACAACTTCATAATAGATAGGCACACTCGAAAGAAGGGAATGCCCAGTCATAAGACGGAGATTCACGACTCAATTCCTCTAGAAGATAGGAGAGAGAACGAACAACCGATTCTATTAAACATTATGTTATTTACTAAGAGCGGTTGCTACTATAAGAGGGAAGCAAACTCCCTTATCGAGCTAGCAGGGAG